AGTACTATAAGAATCAGTACTGAACATCCCTCCTGTAATAGTACAGGCTCCCATAGCAATGACGTATTTTGGTTCAGGCATTTGCTCATATAATCTCACTAAAGAGGGAGCCATTTTCATTGTGACTGTGCCGGCTGTTAAAATTAGGTCCGCTTGCCTAGGACTTGATCTTGGTACCAACCCATAACGATCAAAGTCGAATCGCGAGCCTATTAATGAAGCAAATTCAATGAAACAGCAGCTGGTACCATATAGAAGCGGCCATAAACTGGAGAGTCTTGACCAATTCGAAAGATCATTCGATGTAGTTGAAATAACTGAATTGGGGGTTGTTTGGTCAAGTAACGGAAACTCAATCAAATTCATAACTGTCTCAATGTAATTTTTTCCTTCCTTTTTTTTTTTATTGTCTGAATACTCAGTTAAGACCATTCCAACGCTCCCTTTCGCCATGCATAAACTGAACCCACAATTGGGATAAGCACGAAAATTAAAGCTTCGATAAATACAGATACACCCAATACATCGAAACTCATTGCCCATGGATAAAGAAAGACCGTTTCAACATCAAAAACAACAAAAACTAGAGCAAACATGTAATAGCGGATTCGGAATTGTAACCAAGCGTCTCCCATAGGTTCTATGCCCGATTCATAACTAGAGAGCTTCTCTGGTCCTTTACTAACCGGGGCTAAAACTCCTGAAATTACAAATGCCAAGATAGGAATAACGCTTGATATTATTAGAAATGCCCATAAAATATCATATTCGTGAAGCAGAAACATAAATGTACTCCTATTAATGTGGAATATGCTTAATTATTCTAGTTGGCATTGTCAATTCATCCAGAACTTGTTTTCCTAGGTGAAACAAGAATTTATTTTAATCAAATCAAAGTGTATAGTTCAGAGTTTGTTTGCTGCGTGGCATGTCTTGTTTAGAGATTCATCCAACGGAATCGGGATTCCGTTTTTGATTTTGATTCTATTTAGATATGGTGTAGAAATAAGGCGCTCTTACACAAACAAAACTCTCTCACTTTGTCTCGCTTTCTCTATTCTCTATAAAAAAATAGATATAAGATTAAAAAATATTAAATAAAAAAATTCTAAATAATAAAAATAATTTAATTAAATACTAAAATATACTAATCTAACCTAATAGAATATTCTATTACTAATGTATTCTAATGAATAGTAATACTATAACTATGTTTCATAATTCTGAAACGTAATACTATGTTTTTGTTTTTTTCTTGATATTTCCTTATATTTATTTCTTTGTATTTTATATTTAGAAATATATATTTCTTATATAAATTATATGTAAATATATAATTTATGTAATGTATAAATAATAAAATGAAATAAGATAATGAAATATTATCAAAAAATAATATCAAACATAACATAGTTATTATCAAAACCAATAATTTTGGGGGGGGGTAAAAAATGTCTAGGGATTTCTAACATATTCGAAGTATTCTTTTCATTAAAATCCAGGTAAAGGATCGTCGTTGTTTCTATTGATTTTATACAAATACGAATACGTAAACACAATCTAATGCATCGAACTATTATATTTTCTTTCTTTTTCTTGTCCTAGATTTGACACATACTGATCTGATTAGATCCATTGGAATGAATTATTGTTTTTATTTTCAGGTACCTATGTATTTACATGAATATGTGGTAATGCTTTCATTTCATTTCTATGAAACAACCAATGGTCTGGTCTGTCCAGTCTATAAACAAGTACTAATGAGGAAATGAAAACTATACTAAACAAAAATAGAATGTCTATACAAAAATAGACAAATAGAATGTATTAGGGCTATACGGACTCGAACCGTAGACCTTCTCGGTAAAACAGATCAAACTGATTATTATCGAAATGATTCGAACTGTTTCAAAGACCCAACATGCATTTTGTTTGTTGCATTGGGCTCTTTCATCAACTGATGTAAAGATCAGTTAGTCCACCATATTTTTTCTTTACAGGAAGATAATGAGCTGGCTCCATGTGCTCTGATTCATTATTTGTATTCAGATCTAGTAGCAATACCAAAGTGTTTCAAAGAAGGGTTACCTTGACTTAGGTCTGCCTTCGGCTTAGATCAACCTAAGTTAAATGGAGTCTCTATCGTTCCGCTGCAAGAGTCGAATATGAGACTTCATACACCTTAAAGTTCATAGGATGAAAGGAGGTTTTTTTGAAGCCCTTATACTCATTATGCCTAGCATTGAATGGGCTGGGTATTTACCTTATCAACTATCAAATCAATGACGGGTTCTATTTGATTTGGCACCTAAATTCGCACCAAAATCGGACCGAACCAAATATTTGTCATGCTATTGTTCTCTCGAATCTATGGAGTAAGACATTGATTTTTCAATAAGATCAACTATGTTCATTGCATAATAAGCTCCCTTGAAAAGCATTGGCGCACGTGTAAACGAGGTGCTCTACCTAACTGAGCTATAGCCCTTGTCATAGATATCTTAACATATAGATAATTTCTTGTCAAGATGGATATTTCCTAATCTCACATGATAACTCTTTGATCCGTTTACTGTTAACAGATTGGTATTGCTTAGAAATTATATTCTATCTATAATCCCCGAGGTGATGGGTCTTCTTTTGCGGTGATAAATTACCTACTTAACTCAGTGGTTAGAGTATTGCTTTCATACGGCAGGAGTCATTGGTTCAAATCCAATAGTAGGTAGAACTTATTAGATACCGGAGTCAATGCAATGGTATCTAATAAGTTTTTCTACCCATCCTCCTTTTTTCGTTGTATCAGATTAGACTTGATTGTCTTCAATTGGCAGAATCTAAATGTGGTGTATAAAAAAGAACTTCTAAAAAACTTCTTTTGATTATTTTGATGTATTGACTAGTAGGAAATAACATTGACAGCCTCTACTCGTGTCCTAGCTCGTCTGAGAGCTAGATTCGCTTCAATCACCTGTCTCTTACCCTCAGCTCTACTCAAGTTAGCTTCAGCTATTTTAAGAGTTTGTTGAGCTTCTTGCGGATCAATGTCAGTACTCATCTCCGCATCATTTCCTAAAATGGTGATCTCATTATTCCCTATTCTAGCAAAACCACCCATCAGAGCCACCGTTAACCATTGGTCGTTGAGGCGTATTCTCAAAAGACCTATATCTACAGCCGTGGCAATAGGGGCGTGGTTCGGTAATACACCAATTTGGCCACTATTTGTAGATAAAATGATTTCTTTCACTTCTGAATCCCAAATAATTCGATTAGGAGTCAGTACACAAAGATTTAAGGTCATTTCTTCAAATTGCTCTCCACTTCTAAGTTCATAGCTTTCGCGGTAGCTTCATCGATGTTACCCACCAAATAAAAAGCCTGCTCGGGCAGACCATCTAATTCTCCGGAAAGGATCAGTTGAAACCCCCTAATTGTTTCTGCAAGACCAACATATTTTCCTGGAGAACCAGTAAATACTTCTGCCACGAAGAAGGGTTGTGATAAGAAACGCTCAATTTTTCGTGCTCTTGCTACAGTTAAACGATCCTCCTCGGATAATTCGTCCAACCCAAGAATAGCTATAATGTCCTGAAGTTCTTTGTAACGTTGTGAAGTTTGCTTAACTCTTTGCGCAGTTTCATAATGTTCCTCGCCAACGATCCGAGGTTGTAACATAGTTGACGTTGAATCTAAAGGATCTACTGCTGGATAAATACCCTTGGCAGCTAATCCTCTTGATAGTACGGTAGTAGCATCTAAATGTGCAAATGTAGTGGCAGGAGCAGGGTCGGTCAAATCGTCCGCAGGTACATAAACTGCTTGGATCGAAGTTATAGATCCCTCTTTGGTAGAAGTAATTCTTTCTTGCAAAGAACCCATTTCTGTACTAAGGGTAGGTTGATAACCCACTGCAGAAGGCATTCTCCCTAATAATGCGGATACTTCTGATCCTGCTTGGACAAAACGAAAGATATTGTCGATGAATAGAAGCACATCTTGTTCATTAACATCCCGGAAATATTCTGCCATAGTTAGGGCAGTCAAACCAACTCTCATACGAGCTCCCGGCGGTTCATTCATTTGACCATAGACTAAAGCTACTTTTGATTCTGCAAGATTTTTTTCATTAATTACTCCGGATTCTTTCATTTCCATGTAAAGATCATTTCCTTCACGAGTACGCTCTCCTACTCCGCCAAATACGGATACGCCTCCATGAGCTTTGGCAATGTTGTTGATCAATTCCATGATGAGTACTGTTTTACCTACTCCAGCTCCCCCAAATAGTCCGATTTTTCCTCCACGGCGATAAGGAGCTAAAAGATCTACCACCTTAATACCTGTTTCAAAGATTGATAATTTCGTATCTAACTGTATAAAGGCAGGCGCAGATCTATGAATAGGAGATGTTGTGCGAGTATCTACAGGACCTAAATTATCAACAGGCTCTCCAAGAACGTTGAAGATTCGCCCGAGAGTAGCTCCGCCGACTGGAACACTTAGAGGAGCTCCCGTGTCAATCACTTCCATTCCTCTCATCAGCCCATCTGTAGCACTCATAGCTACAGCTCTAACTCGATTATTTCCTAATAATTGTTGTACCTCACAAGTCACATTAATTTGCTGACCGACAGTATCTCGACCCTTAACTACCAAAGCGTTATAAATATTAGGCATTTTGCCCGGGGGAAAAACGACATCCAGTACTGGGCCAATAATTTGAGCGATACGCCCTAGTTTTTTTTCTTCAAGTGTGGAAACCGCAGGGCTAGAAGTAGTAGGATTGATTCTCATAATTATAATAAAGTGAAATATGTCGAAATCCTTTTTGGAATAATACCAAATCGAAAATAAATGTCCGATAGCAAGTTGATCAGTTAATTCAATAAGAGATAAATGGGAGATAGCACTCGATTTAGTTGGTACCGCCCAACCGAATCCGATTCAATCGTTTACTCATTCAATGAGTAAATTTTCAAGTTCAGCCAATCCTTTTT